ATCCCAAAAAGTCAAGAGAATACTTGCATAATTGGTTTATATCGATCCTTCCGGGTTGAGACCAGACCGAAAAATTATATTGCCATAAATTGACAAGGTAATATTTCCATTTATTCATCAAAAGAGGTGTATCCTTTGAAGCTAGAATGGATTTTCCTTGATATCTAACATAATGAATATTCGGATCCTTGAAGAAGGATCGGATGTCCCGAAAATCATTCTCAACAAAAACTTCAACAAGCTGCTCTATTTTTACATATTCTATTTTGACATAGAAAAATATTCGCTCAAAAAAGACTCCCGAAGATGTTGACTGCAAATGAGAAGATTGATTGCGGAGAAAAAGGAAGATAGATTCATATTCACATACATAAGAATTATAGAGGAACAAGAAGAATCTTGAATTACCTTTTAAAAAAAGGGTAATATGCTTTTTTGGAGTAATAAAACTACTCCAATACTCGTATAGAAAGATACGTAATAAATGCAAAGAAGAGGCATCCTTCACCCAGTATCGAAGGGTTTGAACCACGATTTCCAAATGGATGGGATAGGGTATTAGTACATGTGACACATAATCTAAATGTGAAAATTTGTCCTCTAAAAAAGGAAATATTGAATGAATTGATCGTAAAGTGTGAGATTTTGCTATATCTTTATCTTTCCTTTCAAAGGACGAGAAAACTCGTAGGGAAAATGGAATTTCCACAATGATTGCAAACCCTTCTGATAAAATTTTCGAATACAAATTCTTATTCTGGCCCCAAAATGGATTTTGAACAGAACCATTAGCATTAGGCGAAATAATCAAATGATTCCGTTGATACATTCGAGTAATTAAGCGTTTCACAATTATTAAACTAGATTTTTTGTCATAAACTGCATTTTCGAACAAAGTGGATCTATTTATATTGAAACCATGATCATGAGCAAGTGCATAAATATACTCCCGAAAAATAAGGGGGTATAGGAAGTCGTGTTGTCGAGATCTATCTAGTTCGAAATATCCCGGGAATTCCTCCATTTGAAATTCGATTTGAATCCAAGTTAGGAATTTGGTGGTTATGAAATGATACATAGTGCGATACGGTCAAAGCAAGGTATTCTAGTAATACTAATACAATAATAAATACCTCGGAACTAAATAGACTCATCAACGGACTCTCTTTCTTTTTCAATCTAATTCGTTTATATTCGTTATAAGAGAATAAGATGGGTTAGAAATCCTTTATTTTTTCACCCCAATCGCTCTTTTGATTTTGGAAAAACTATCTTTATCAATATGCTGCTTCTTTTACACATTTATGTCTAACCCAAAACAGGCAATAGCTAATAGTTAGGACTCATAAAAAAAAAATGAATGATCATTCAATCATAGAAAAACCCTTCCCCGTACTGGCACTAATAGATTTTTAACGTGTAATTAGATCGGAGAATCGTTCAAATTAAGAACAGAAGCTCGTTGCTTTTTCTTTCCCTATAATGAATCGGGTTCCTAGCACTCTATCCATTTATTCACTCGACCCAACTCTGAATTTCTTTCATTTTTTTTCTTACTAAGAATGAAATATTCTCGGAATTTTCTATTGATACGACATGCTGCTTTTTCCATGCATTCCTTGCAGTTCAGGATCAGTCGTGGTCTTACAAACTCTACCGAAGATATGAATGAATCCATTACTTCATACAAATGTGTAAAAGATGCTAGCCGCACTTAAAAGCCGAGTACTCTACCATTGAGTTAGCAACCCCAATTAAAAGAAATTTAGGATGTGTAGATACAATCTAAAAAAAAAAATTTGTATTCTATCACACAAAAACAACCTCGTGTATCACCAGAAATCTAATAAACCCATCTTTTTTTATTTGAAATTAGTAGAATTCCCACACCGTTGTTAGTTGATTTGATTTTGACTGACGTAAAAAACCAAACCGAGGGAAGATAAAGAGAGATGCGTTTATACACGATCGAATTATATTTGTTCGATAGACTGTTGTCAATATTAATCTAATAAATCGAATACTTAGAAAAAAAAAAAAAGAAATGAAAAATATATATATTTGTGTTGGGTTTAGCACTAGATAATATCTCTAAATTTAAAAAGAGCAAAGAATTACTTAAGCACAAAATGAAAAAAAATCCCGATTTCTTTGTTAATTTAATGTATTTCCAACGAAAAACTGCCAATTGGATTGGCAGTAATGTAAAAATTGGATAGGTCTCGCAGGGACAATTCCTTCATTTATTTTATTCACTTCATCTTTTTTTATCTATCTTATATCCCAATAAAGATATCGCAAAAAAAAGCGATTTTGGTCGTTAAAGAACATCGTATTCTATGGTAATGTTATGGTAACAATAATAAACTAGTATGACTGAAATAGAGTAAATAGAGGGTGTGGGGAAGTAGTATAGTAGAAAAAAGTGATCCAAAACTATATACGAATCACCCACACCCTCTTCTCCCTTTTTTATTTACTAGTTAAAATTAAAAAATTTTTAATTGATTAATTTACTTTCGTTTGATTAAGAGGAAATTCGGTAAAAACCCCCGCTTTCTTTAAAATATCATAAACAGTTCCTGTGGGTTGAGCTCCTTTTTCAAGAAAATAGCGAATACCTGGAATATTTAAATAGGTTTGATTATTTATCGGATCATAAAAACCCACTTTGCGAAGATCTCTTCCTTCTCTGCGGGATCGCACATCAATTGCAACGATTCGATAAAGGGCTCATCGGGATAGATGTAGATGAACTAGAACCCCCCCTAGAAACGTATACGAAGTTTTCTCCTCATACGGCTCGAGAAAGCAAAAATTAGAATTAGATCCATCTATAGAATTTGAATGTTAAATAGATCCATAACATGAAAAAATCCATTAAGCTATGGGCTATTTAATACTTTTTCTTTATCGAAAAAAATAATAATAATTTGTATTCTCATAACTCAAGTTGGATAACTCTGAAATAGCTCAAAAGAAAAGCCTTAGTTATTTCATTTTTGAGTGGTCTCTAACCCCTTTTTCTTTGTCTCATTTAGAATATATTTGGTTGGATTCTTCATCCTTTTCTTGATCTAGTTGTCAAGACAGTCGAAAAAGGGTATTTTCTTGTTCCAAAATACTTTATCTTTGCCTTGGATCATTGGGTTTAGACATCACTTCGGTGAATTTGAATCATTTCAAAACGACAGCAACATGCCCCTTTTTATGATTTCTTTCTAGCAAAGAATCATACGAACGGCGGATTCCCGCACGATACACTTTTGATACAAAGAGGTTCACTAATTCGAACAATTTTTTTTTCTTTTTGAAACTTGCTTGAATTGGATCCTTTCGATTTCTAGATCGAAAAGATGCTTACGAAGTTGTTCCAACTTATTAATTGGCATTAACCCTAGACCCTTGCCCCTAAGAAACGAATAAAGACTTTCTAGCCGAGCTACAACCTCTACTGGTAACATTAAACCCCAACAAAAAAAAGGGGGGGTTCTAGTGGAACAGAAGAAAGGGTGTCGAGCCAAGAGCACCTTCATTTCTATTTTCTATAGAATAGAAAGTGGCGGGTTTAAGAACCCACAGATGATCATGTCTGTCAAGTCGCGCGTTGCTTTTTACCACATCGTTTCAAACGAAGTTTTACCATAACATTCCTCTCGTTTGGAACTGGTATGTAATTGATTCAATTAGGGAATCATGAATAGTCATTTGTTTGATCTTTCATAAGAATCCATATTTTTCTTTTATATGAATCATATGAATCGGCAGTTTCTAAAAAAATCTTAGCATGAATTAAATTTCTACGGCTTTTTTCTTGGATAATCCAATATTTTGGATTTGATTTTCTTTATGAATTTTTCAATATTACGGAAAAAAAAGTTATTTTTATTGAATCTACACCCCATCCGTAAGTAAGGGGATAGGATATATTCAACAATCTAACACTTCTTCGAGTATAAAATACTTCTAACAAATCGTTCAAATTCAAATAGTTATATTTAATTAAAAATGGAAATAATTCCTACCGCATATCACTATTGGAATAAAGTCTTACTTTTGATCATCATAACAAAATCCATCTTTGAATTAAACCTCAGAGATTCAAAAAAAAAAAATAGAGATAGATTGGGACAAAATCGAATTTATTTTGTAGAGTGCATAAAAAAGGTTGATGGAAAGGAAATTGGCGGTTCTTCTTTAGTTTCATTTCATACTGAAAACGAGACTCCGAACCAAAAAAGAAGGAATTCCCCCTTCAAATAGACTCCAAAATTTTTATTGGACTCAATTTACACGAATATTATATTCTATGTTGAATATTGCAAATTCACGAATCCAAAATATTTTTTCGCAAAACCCTAGCGCTGAAAGCGAATAGAACGATAATAATCCATTAAGCATTTGCTCATTTTTCGCACAGTTTCTTTGATTGGGGAGGTTCAACAATTTGGATTAAACGTAAGGGGAAAATAGCATGCATGAATTCCCCCGTCTCCATTATTCTAGGAAATTTACAATTCTGTATTAGAGCTAAATCAAATAGGAGTTGAACTAACTAAAAAGAAGACTAAAAAAAAAAAAGAGCACGTGCTACGTATATAACTTGATGATTTGTTAATCCGATTTGTATAGACACAACTATTGAAATTAATATCCTCCATTGTTGATTAACTCTTATTATAAGGTCCATAATTAATTCGAAATAACTAACTAAGATAAAATAGGAATCTCGTCAGGGAATGGATATAGGACGAAAGTCGCATTCAGCCCTCTTTGAATTGATTTCAAAATATTATTTGTGTTGTAATCTATCTTATTACCTGGATCCCACTTCGATATAGCTCCGTCTATTTATCTATATGTATTTTTTGTTTTGCCATGTACTTATTTGAACTCAATTTGTGAAAAAGATAAGATTCACAGAAAAATAGAATGATTAAAAATCAGAAACAAGAATCACATACTATCTATTCAATATTCTATTCTTACAATCTAAAAAAAAAAAAAAAAGACAATCTTTGATTATTTTGATTTGATTATTTTGATAATGTCTATTTCTATATAGAAATGAAAAAAATGTATTTCCTGGGACGGAAGGATTCGAACCTCCGAATAGCGGGACCAAAACCCGTTGCCTTACCACTTGGCCACGCCCCATTTCGATTTCTATTCGATACTCCAAAACACTAGTATTGGTATTGGGTATTCGTCAATTCCAGTCCAAATATCGACGGACTGTAATCTTCCTAGGATTTTTACACATGTAGATATAGAATGAAACGGAATTTATTGATCATTACATCTAATTCAATTAAGATATTGTATGAAAGGATGATTTCTTCAATTCACAAAAGAAAATAGAATAATATAGAAAAATTTTGGATCTAACTTACTTTCATAATTTTTAACGTATATCAATTATCACTACTATATTAGTATATTAACTCAATCAAAATACAATTATCTCCAAGTGCAATAAAAAAAAAAATGTTTGTTATGCTTAATATCTTTAGTTTGATCTGTCTTAATTCCGACCTTTATTCGAGTAATTTTTTCTTAGCTAAATTACCCGAGGCCTACGCTTTTTTGAATCCAATCGTAGATTTTATGCCAGTAATACCCCTGTTCTTTTTTCTCTTAGCCTTTGTTTGGCAAGCTGCTGTAAGTTTTCGATAAAATCTTTAATACTATGCGAGACATTATTTAGTCGCGAAAAAAATTCTAACAACGGCTAAGATCAAAGGATAAGATCAGATAAGTCTTAGAGTATGAATGAACCCCCGATTTAAACTATTCTTAGATAGTTTCTAGAAATAGGAATCGTCCCATTTTCTCATTAGGATTTCGTTTATTGAAAGATCCTATTAGAGTCCTCACAATAAGGGGTCGTTTTTTGTAATGAAAGAAACAACTCTTATTACACATGCTTTTCTGATAATTTTTGGATTTCATTTCTGAAAAAGCTTTCCTTTCTTGGTGTAAAAATAGTATATATGTTATAAAAATGGGGAATCTATTCTCTTTTTTTTTTTGAAAAAAAAAAAAAAAAATGATCTTGGAGATTGTGTAATGGGGAATCTATTCTCTTTTTTTTTTTGAAAAAAAAAAAAAAAAATGATCTTGGAGATTGTGTAATGCTTACTCTCAAACTTTTTGTTTACACAGTGGTGATATTCTTTGTTTCTCTCTTCATCTTCGGATTCCTATCTAACGATCCAGGACGTAATCCTGGACGTGAAGAATAAGAATGAAAAAGAGTCTTTTTTTTTTTTACTTGCTTCATTTTTCAATGTTCTTAGGATTTTAGCTATTAAATAGAAATCAAAAAAGTAAAAAAAAAAAAATGCATTTCAAAATAAAATAATAATAAAAAAAGGAATTCCAAAAAACGGGGGATTCGAAAAATTGAAATTTGTAAATAAAATACCAAATACTGAACGGAAAGAGAGGGATTCGAACCCTCGGTACGAAAAAGTCGTACAACGGATTAGCAATCCGACGCTTTAGTCCACTCAGCCATCTCTCCCAATTGAAAAGGATAATTACTATCCTACATTCTTATATTACACAAAAGAGAACTGCTTGAAAAAAGATCCTCTGTATCTATTGTATCTATTTTTTTTAGATATTAAGTAAGATATTTTTTATTGGACTAGATTAATATATACAACTTTAATATATATATATATAACTTTTATAAGCAATCCTATTTAGATCACGAAAAAGCTAAAAAAAAAGATTGAAAAATAAATTTCGAATAAAAACATATTCGCGCGAAAGATCTTTTTTTTTTTTGTTCCAAATCATATAAAAAAGTTTGAAAAAAAAAAATGCTTGTTATTGAATCAACAATCCAAATTTAGGACTATTTCGATATCTATGATATAGAATTGAATCATATAGAATCAAAGTGTGATTTCTTATTATTAGAATTCTAATATTATTACTTTTTTAAGTAAAGTAAATAATATTAGAATTTACTTTGAATTTGAAGTAAATAAAAAAGAAAAAAAAAAGAACTACGGATTGTTGGGCAATGCATTTCTATGTGATGACATAAATAGTTTTCTCGAGCCGTAGCCGGCCTAAATCCTCCATCAAAAGAAAGAACGTGTTATTTATTATATTATTTGCCTTGTCAGTCCTCTTTTCCTTTCCTAATCTGATTATGGCGACTGACAAAACAAAACAGGCCAATGCTATAATATTCATCATTATTTTCTGATCCTACCTTGATTACGCCCGATTGTCGTGTTCGACAAAAAGTGTATTTTGATACAATAATCACATTGTAGCGGGTATAGTTTAGTGGTAAAAGTGTGATTCGTTTTCTTAATCCCTTGTATAGTTAAGGGATCGCTCGGTTTGATTCATAGTCCGAGCCGAAACTTTATTTCTTAAAAGGTTTTCATCTTTTACCCCGCAAGGAAGGGTTCGGGTAAAAATATACATTCTCGTGATTTGTATCCAACGAAAGGTCAAGTAGAAATTTCAAATTTG